GCCCACGTAGCTTAGCTAAAGCATGACGCTGAAGACGTCAAGACGGGCCCTAGATAAGCCCCGTAAGCACAAAAGCTTGATCCTGACTTTACTATTAGCCCCAGCCTTACTTACACATGCAAGTATCCGCCCCCCCGTGAGAATGCCCTGGCCCCCAGATTGGGGGCAAGGAGCCGGTATCAGGCACGCAGCACGCACGCCCATGACACCTTGCTAAGCCACACCCCCAAGGGAACCCAGCAGTGATAAATATTAAGCCATGAGTGTAAACTTGACTTAGTCAAGGCCAAAAGGGCCGGTAAAACTCGTGCCAGCCACCGCGGTTATACGAGCAGGCCCAAGTTAATAGAACTACGGCACAAAGCGTGGTTAGAAGACATACATGAGAAATAAAGTCGAACGCTTTTAAGGCAGTAAAATGCATTTAAAATGTCGGAAGCCCTTCTACGAAAGTGACTTTAACCTTTTGAATCCACGAAAGCTCAGAAACAAACTGGGATTAGATACCCCACTATGCTGAGCCCTAAACATAGACAATACACGTCCGCCGGGACACTACGAGCATTAGCTTAAAATCCAAAGGATTTGGCGGTACTTTACATCCACCTAGAGGAGCCTGTCCTATAACCCGATTCCACCCGTTCAACCTTACCTCTTCTTGTTTTCACAGCCTATATACCGCCGTCGCCAGCCTACCCTGTGAAGGACCAATAGTACGCTAAATCGGTAAAGCCCCAAACGTCAGGTCGAGGTGTAGCTAATGAAGAGGGAAGAGATGGGCTACATTTTCTGCCACAGAAAATTACTGATAGGGGACATGAAACAACCCCTTGAAGGCGGATTTAGCAGTAAGCGATAGAATAGAGTGCTAAGCTGAAGTTGGTTATAAAGTGCGTACACACCGCCCGTCACTCCCTCCTAAAGTTAGAAATCATACAACTTAATAAGCGTATATACAATTTAAGGGGGGACAAGTCGTAACATGGTAAGTGTACCGGAAGGTGTACTTGGAAAACAGTTTTTAGCTTAAGAAAAGCCCCTCCCTTACACCGAGAAGTTGTCTGTGAAACCCGGACTAAACTGACGCTTAAAAGCTAGCCTGACCTCCAAGCTAACTACCCGTCGCACCAGCCTTGGAAGATTACAACAAACACACAAACAAACCATTTTTCCACCTAAGTATAGGAGATAGAAAAGGAATTGATAGAGCTATAGATAAAGTACCGCAAGGGAAAGCTGAAAGAGAAATGAAACAACCCATATAAAGCCTAAAAAAGCAGAGCTTAAGCCTCGTACCTTTTGCATCATGATCTAGCCAGAAGCAGCCGAGCAAAACGTATTGTAGTTCAGCACCCCGAAACTAAGCGAGCTACTCCGGGGCAGCCCATTAAGGGGCACACCCGTCTCTGTTGCAAAAGAGTGGGAAGACCCCCGAGTAGAAGTGACAGACTAATTCGAGCTTAGTTATAGCTGGTTGCCTAAGAAATGAATAGAAGTTCAGCCTCATAGCTCCTCCAGCCCAAAATACCCAACCTGGCCACAAAGGAGTTTTGAGCGTTAGTCAAAGAAGGTACAGCTTCTTTGAACAAAGATACAACTTTTAAGGCGGGATAAAGATCATATTCACCAAGGCAAAAGTGCTCACGTAGGCTTGAAAGCAGCCACCCCTAGAAAGCGTCAAAGCTCTAGCACTACCTCCGCTCATTATCCTGATAATATATCTCAATCCCCCACTTAGTATTAAGCCAACCTATACCCCTATAGGAAAGACCATGCTAGTATGAGTAATAAGAGAACACAAGCTTCTCTCCCCGCACGTGTGTATGTCGGAATGGACCAACCACCGATAATTAACGCCCCCAACTCAAGAGGGTATTGAATAATAGTACACCCAACTAGAAAATTATTCTATGGATAGCGTTAACCCCACACTGGTGTGCCATCTGGGAAAGACCAAATAAAAAGGAAGGAACTCGGCAAACAAAAACCTCGCCTGTTTACCAAAAACATCGCCTCTTGCAAAAACAAAGAATAAGAGGTCCCGCCTGCCCTGTGAACATTTATTTAACGGCCGCAGTATTTTGACTGTGCGAAGGTAGCGTAATCACTTGTCTCTTAAATGGAGACCCGTATGAAAGGCAAAACGAGGGTTTAACTGTCTCCCTTTTTAAGTCAATGAAATTGATCTCCCCGTGCAGAAGCGGGGATACCTACATTAGACGAGAAGACCCTATGGAGCTTTAGACACAAAAGCAGCCCACGTCCAACACCCCAGACTAAAGGATAGAACAAGTGTGATCTGCCCTAATGTCTTTGGTTGGGGTGACCATGGGGAAAACAAAACCCCCATGAGGAATTACGACCACTAATCCTCACTGAACCAAGAGTATCGCCTCTAAGCACCAGAAATTCTGACCATTATGACCCGGCAAAGCCGATTAACGAACCAAGTTACCCTAGGGATAACAGCGCAATCCCCTTCTAGAGTCCCTATCGACAAGGGGGTTTACGACCTCGATGTTGGATCAGGACATCCTAATGGTGCAGCCGCTATTAAGGGTTCGTTTGTTCAACGATTAAAGTCCTACGTGATCTGAGTTCAGACCGGAGTAATCCAGGTCAGTTTCTATCTATGACATTAACCTTTTCCCAGTACGAAAGGACCGGAAAAGAGGGGTCCCTGCTCAAAACACACCCCGCCCTTACCTGCTTCACCCAACTAAAGCAAGTAAAAGGACATATTTGACTTCCCCCAGATAAAGGGCTGTTAAAGTGGCAGAGCCCGGTATTGCCCTAGACTTAAAACCTTACGATGGGGGTTCAAATCCCCTCTTTAACTCATGGTCTATATTATCGACTCCCTAACTTTGTTCGTCCCAGTTTTAGCGGCCGTGGCTTTTTTCACGCTCACTGAACGAAAAGTGCTAGGCTACATGCAAGCACGAAAAGGACCCAACGCAGTGGGACCTTACGGATTGCTCCAACCCGTCGCAGATGGTGTAAAACTATTTGTAAAAGAACCAGTACGACCATCCACATCCTCCCCCCTCTTGTTCCTAGCCACCCCCCTCATGGCCCTTGCCCTAGCCCTTACACTTTGGCTACCCGTAGCCATACCATTCCCCCTTGTTGACCTCAGTCTAAGCCTTATCTTTATACTTGCCTTATCCAGCCTGGCAGTGTACTCCATTCTAGGCTCAGGCTGAGCCTCCAACTCCAAATACGCTCTTATCGGCGCAATTCGAGCCGTAGCCCAAGCCATTTCCTACGAAGTGAGCCTTGGATTAATTCTCCTTAGTGCCGTCCTCCTTACAGGAGGCTTTACTTTTTGTGCCTTTGCCGTAGCACAAGAGGCCACCTGGCTCCTTCTACCAGCCCTACCACTAGCTGTCATGTGGTTTCTATCCACATTAGCAGAAACCAACCGAGCCCCCTTTGACCTGACCGAGGGCGAGTCTGAGTTAGTCTCGGGCTTTAATGTAGAGTACGCAGCAGGCCCCTTCGCATTGTTTTTCTTGGCAGAGTACTCAAATATCCTGCTAATGAATACCCTCACCGCCTGCCTCTTCCTGGGCTCCCCACACTCCTTTTACCTGCCAGAACTCGCCGTAATTGTATTAATGTCTAAAACCGCTATTCTCGCTTCTTCATTCCTCTGAGCCCGGGCTTCATACCCCCGATTTCGATACGACCAACTAATGCACCTAGCATGGAAAAGCCTCCTCCCCCTCAGCTTAGCACTCGTAGTCCTCTACCTAACTCTAATAATATCATTTGCAGGTTTCCCCCCTCAAGAATAAAGGACCCGTGCCTGAACAAAGGACCATCTTGATGTGGTGGCTCATGGGGGTTCAAATCCCCCCGGCTCCTTAGAAAGGTGGGATTTGAACCCACCCTTAAGAGATCAAAACTCTTAGTGCTTCCGCTACATCACTTCCTAGTAAAATCAGCTAATATAAGCTCTCGGGCTCATGCCCCGAAAATGAAGGCTAACCCCCCTCTTTTACTGCATGGCCCCCCAACCCCTAGCTCTCCTTATCCTAAGTATCGGCCTCGGCACTACAATTACATTCTCTACCTCTAACTGGTTCTTGGCTTGAATAGGGCTGGAGATTAACACCCTTGCCATCCTCCCGCTTTTGGCACTCTCAGGTCACCCTCGCTCCACAGAAGCGGCTACAAAATACTTTTTCACACAAGCCGCTGGAGCGGCCATAATTCTGTTCGCAGGCCTGCTTAGCGCTTACCAAACAGGGCAGTGGGATATTCTTCACATAAATAGCCCGGCCATTTCAACACTCGTCTATGTGGCCCTAGCCCTAAAGCTAGGCTTAGCTCCTCTCCACACCTGAATACCCGAAGTGCTTCAAGGTGTAGATCTTTCAGTAGGCCTATTAATCGCAACCTGACAAAAACTGGCCCCCTTTGCCCTCATGTACCAACTAGTGCACACTCCCAACCTTGTATTATTAACGGCTGGCACACTCTCTATCCTCTGGGGGGCCTTTGGCGGACTCGACCAGCTTCACATTCGCAAACTGCTGGCCTACTCTTCAATCTCCCACCTTGGTTGGGTCGTCCTTGTACTTCAACTCCGACCGGAGGTCGCCCTACTAACGCTGGCCCTCTATTTTATCCTAACAACCTCCGCCTTTCTCTGCATAAAGAGCATAAAAATCCCCCACTATGCGGCCGTAGTTCATGCTTTCACACTATCCAACCTTATCGTTATAGCCATCCCTTTTGCCCTCCTATCTCTTGCTGGACTGCCCCCCCTCACAGGCTTCATTTCTAAATTACTTGTTGTAAGCTCTCTTATTGCAGCCGGCAACAGCTTTATCGTCCTATCAGCCCTCGCTGGCGGCCTTTTAAGTATACCTATTTACATCCGCCTAACTCACGCCGCCGCCCTCCTAGTACCCCTTATGCTAGCCCCGCACATAGCCCGGTGACGAGCTGCCTCAACAAAAAAACGGTTGGTAATAGCAAGTACTACAGTAATTGCAATGACACTACTCCCCTTCATCCCTGCCCTCCTTGCCCTGCTCATTGACTAGATAAAGAAGCTTAGGTTAAAAACAAGACCAGGAGCCTTCAAAGCTCCCAGAGGGGGTGAAACCCCCCCAGTATCTGCTCTAAGGCTTGCGAGACACTAACTCACATCAACTATTTGCAAAACAGTCACTTTAATTAAGATAAAGCCTCCTTTTAAGCCCCGGTAGGCGCTAGCCTACTCCTCCGGATTTGCAGCCCGGTGTGCTTAACACCTCGGAACTTGGTAAAAAGAGGACTTTAACCTCTGTATGTGAAACTACAAGCCACTGCCTATTCACTCGGCCACCTTACCCTTACTTACGCCTAGATGAGAGGGCCTCGATCCCTCAAACTCTTAGTTAACAGCTAAGCGCCCAAACCTTCGAGCATCCATCTAGTAACACAAAAACACCTGTGGCAATTACACGCTGATTTTTCTCAACTAACCACAAAGACATTGGCACCCTGTATCTAGTATTCGGTGCTTGAGCAGGCATAGTGGGCACGGCCTTAAGCCTTCTTATTCGAGCAGAGCTCAGCCAGCCCGGAGCATTACTTGGTGACGACCAGATTTATAACGTAATCGTCACAGCCCACGCGTTCGTGATAATTTTCTTCATGGTTATGCCCGTTATAATTGGAGGCTTTGGAAACTGGCTAATCCCCCTAATAGTGGGAGCCCCCGACATAGCCTTCCCGCGAATAAACAACATAAGCTTCTGACTTCTTCCCCCCTCCTTCCTCCTTCTACTAGCTTCCTCTGGCGTTGAAGCTGGAGCAGGCACTGGCTGAACCGTATACCCGCCCCTCTCGGCCAACCTCTCCCACGCCGGAGCCTCCGTCGACCTTACTATCTTTTCCCTGCACTTGGCTGGAGTTTCCTCCATTCTAGGAGCAATCAATTTTATCACAACAATTATTAATATAAAACCCCCTGCTATCTCACAGTATCAGACGCCCCTATTTGTTTGAGCAGTGCTTATCACAGCAGTCCTTCTTCTTTTATCCCTCCCAGTCCTTGCCGCGGGCATCACCATGCTTCTTACAGACCGCAACCTCAACACCACCTTCTTCGACCCAGCAGGTGGAGGAGACCCTATCCTCTACCAACACTTATTTTGATTTTTCGGACACCCAGAAGTCTACATCCTAATCCTCCCCGGCTTTGGTATGATCTCCCATATCGTAGCCTACTACTCAGGTAAAAAAGAACCATTCGGTTACATGGGTATAGTATGAGCCATGATGGCTATTGGCCTCCTGGGGTTTATTGTTTGAGCCCACCACATGTTTACAGTTGGTATAGACGTCGACACACGAGCATACTTTACTTCTGCCACCATGATCATCGCCATCCCCACCGGGGTCAAAGTGTTCAGCTGACTAGCCACGCTTCACGGGGGACACATCAAGTGAGAAACCCCAATACTATGATCCCTTGGCTTTATCTTCCTTTTTACGGTAGGAGGACTAACTGGTATCGTACTAGCCAACTCATCCCTAGATATCGTACTTCACGACACATACTACGTAGTAGCCCACTTCCACTACGTTCTATCGATGGGGGCTGTCTTTGCTATTATGGCCGCTTTCGTACACTGATTCCCCCTGTTCACAGGCTACACGCTCCACGACACATGAACTAAAGCCCACTTCGGAATTATGTTCGCAGGAGTAAATTTGACATTCTTCCCTCAACACTTCCTGGGACTTGCTGGAATGCCTCGCCGATACTCTGACTACCCAGACGCCTATACCCTTTGAAACTCAGTATCCTCACTTGGCTCTCTGGTATCGCTTATCGCAGTAATCATGTTCCTATTTATTATCTGAGAAGCATTTGCTGCCAAGCGAGAAGTCCTCTCAGTTCAACTGACATCTACCAATGTGGAGTGGCTACACGGATGCCCGCCCCCCCACCACACATTTGAAGAACCCGCATTTGTCCAAGCTCTGCCTAAATAACGAGAAAGGAGGGAATCGAACCCCCGTAAGCTAGTTTCAAGCCAGCTACATAGCCACTCTGCCACTTCCTTCCAGGAGTGCTAGTACAATGTTACTACGCTGCCTTGTCAAGGCAGAGTTGCAGGTTAAACCCCTACGCACCCCAACAATATGGCACACCCCTCAGAACTGGGTTTCCAAGACGCAGCATCACCACTTATAGAAGAACTAATTCACTTCCACGACCACGCCTTGATAATCGTCCTTCTTATCAGCGTTATAGTCCTTTACATTATTTCATCCATGGTCACAACCAAACTCACCGATGTGTATATTCTGGACTCTCAAGAAGTTGAAATCATCTGAACAGTACTTCCCGCCATTATTCTGGTACTAATTGCCCTACCCTCCCTTCGCATCCTTTACCTGATAGATGAAATCAACAACCCCCACTTGACTATTAAAGCCCTAGGACATCAGTGATACTGAAGCTACGAATACACTGACTTCGAGGACCTCACCTTCGACTCATATATAGTGCCCACGCAAGACCTAACCCCCGGGCATTTTCGCCTACTTGAAGTAGATAATCGAATGGTCGTACCCATCAAGTCCCCCATCCGAGTTTTAATCTCCGCCGAAGATGTACTGCACTCTTGAGCAGTCCCAGCCCTTGGCATCAAAATGGACGCAGTTCCGGGACGGTTAAATCAAACAGCATTTGTCTCTGCCCGCCCTGGGCTTTTCTTTGGACAGTGCTCCGAAATCTGCGGTGCCAACCACAGCTTTATACCTATCGTGGTAGAAGCCACACCCCTGAACATCTTTGAAGACTGATCTTCACTAATACTTCAAGATAACTCACTAATAAGCTAAACCGGGTCTAGCATTAGCCTTTTAAGCTGAAGACTGGTGGCTCCCAACCACCCTTAGTGACATGCCTCAACTTAACCCGCACCCTTGATTCCTTATTATGTTATGCACCTGGGTGGTATTACTAGTCATTATCCCCCCCAAAGTGCTTGCCCACACATATCCCGGGGAACCAACCACAAAAAGTACTAAAGCATTGAAGTCCCAACCACTACACATGCCATGGTCTTAAACCTGTTTGACCAATTCGCAAGCCCCACATTACTGGCCATCCCCTTGGTCATTATTGCCACTCTTATCCCCTGGCTTATCTACCCAAACCCCACCGCCCGGTGGCAAGACGGTCGCGCTCTAGCTCTTTCGTCTTGATTCATTATGGTTGTTACAAAGCAAGTGCTTACCCCTATTACCCTCGAAGGACGCAAATGAGCACTAATCCTCGTCTCCCTTCTTCTCCTTCTAATTAACCTAAATATAATAGGAACCCTCCCCTACACCTTCACCCCTACCACCCAACTATCCGTGAGCCTTGGCCTAGCGTTCCCCCTCTGACTGGCCACAGTTGTCACAGGCCTCCGTCTGTACCCCTTACGAACGGTAGCCCACCTTGTCCCTGAATCTACACCCCCGGCCCTGATCCCAGCACTAGTTATTATCGAGTCAATTAGTCTTCTTGTCCGACCCCTCGCTCTAGGGGTTCGCCTGGCAGCAAACCTAACTGCCGGCCATATAATCCTTCAAATAATTGCATCTACAGCCCTCGGCTTAATCTACACCTTAAATCCAACCGGACTACTAGTGCTAGTGATCCTCTACGCCCTTGTTCTCCTTGAACTAGTGGTTGCAGCCATTCAAGCATACGTCTTTGTGCTCCTATTGAGCCTATACTTACAAGAAAATATCTAATGAGCCACCAAGCACACGCATACCACATAGTCGACCCAAGCCCCTGACCTCTTACCGGTGCAATTGCCGCCTTGGCATTAACATCAGGACTAGCCATCTGATTCAACTCTAACTCTGCCACCCTCCTTGTCATCGGCTTAATTATATTACTACTAACGATACAACAGTGGTGACGGGATATTGTTCGAGAAGGCACGTTCCTAGGACACCATACCCCCCCTGTTCAAAAAGGCCTCCGATACGGCATAATCCTATTCATCACCTCGGAAGTCTTCTTCTTTCTCGGATTCTTTTGAGCCTTCTACCACTCAAGCCTTGCCCCCACACCAGAACTCGGAGGATGTTGACCTCCTACTGGCATCTCTACACTAGACCCCTTCGAAGTCCCCCTACTTAACACCGCAGTACTACTAGCCTCAGGAGTGACAGTCACATGGGCCCATCATAGCCTAATAGGCGGCCAGCGAAAACAAGCAATTCAATCGCTAGCCCTTACAATCGCCCTAGGATTTTACTTCACCTTTCTACAAGGACTTGAGTACCACGAAGCCCCTTTCACCATTGCCGACGGGGTATACGGCTCCACCTTCTTCGTCGCAACCGGGTTCCACGGCCTTCACGTCATCATTGGCTCCACCTTCTTATTAGTGTGTCTCACTCGGCAAGTACAGCACCATTTTACCTCTGATCATCATTTCGGGTTCGAAGCCGCGGCTTGATATTGACATTTCGTAGATGTAGTCTGGCTATTCCTATACATCTCCATCTACTGATGAGGGTCATAATTCTTCTAGTATTAAAAGTATAAGTGACTTCCAATCACCCGGTCCTGGTTCAACCCCAGGGAAGAATAACTAGCATGCTGGCCTCATTCATCACCGTAGCCATCGCCCTCTCATCCGCTCTGGTCCTTCTCTCCTTCTGACTACCTCAGACTAGCCCTGACCACGAAAAGCTCTCCCCCTACGAGTGCGGCTTCGACCCCCTGGGGTCCGCCCGCCTCCCCTTCTCCTTACGATTCTTCCTTGTGGCCATCCTGTTCTTACTTTTTGACCTGGAAATCGCACTCCTCCTCCCCCTTCCGTGAGCACACCATATTGCGTCTCCCTATAGTGTACTCCTATGAACCCTGGCCATCCTGACCTTGCTAACCCTTGGCTTGATCTATGAGTGAACCGAGGGAGGACTAGAGTGGGCCGAATGAGCAGTTAGTCTAACTTAAAACATCTGATTTCGGCTCAGAAATTGACGGTTTAAATCCGCCACAGCCCAATGACCCCCGCCCACTATGCTCTTTCCTCAGCCTTTCTCTTGGGTCTTGCAGGACTGACCTTTCACCGAAACCACTTCATCTCCGCGCTATTGTGCCTAGAGGGTATAATGTTGTCGCTATACGTATCTATCTCAGTCTGGGCTCTGGACCTAAGCGTTATAACCTACTGCGCCCTCCCACCACTCCTCCTGGCTTTCTCAGCCTGCGAAGCCAGCGCCGGATTAGCCCTACTAGTTGCCACAACCCGCACACACAGCTCTAACCAGCTACAAAACCTCAACCTACTTCAATGCTAAAAATCCTTATCCCTACCCTTATATTAGCCCCTGTGCCATGAGTAGTACCCCAGCAGTGGTTATGAACCGCCACCCTCGCTCACAGCCTACTTATTGCCTTAATCAGCCTTTCATGCCTTGGTTATCCATCGGAGTGCAGCTGAGCCGCCATCAGTATACTCCTGGCAGTTGACCCAATCTCCGCCCCCCTCCTGGCCCTATCCTGCTGACTCCTCCCCCTGATAATTCTTGCAAGTCAAGGCCACATGCGATCTGACTCTATCAGCCGACAACGAACTTACATCAGCGCAATGGTGTTTCTACAATCATCCCTCATCATTGCGTTCACTTCCACTGAACTTATACTATTCTACATTGCATTTGAAGCCACCCTTCTCCCCACAATAGTACTTATTGCACGATGGGGAAATCAACCCACCCGTATCACCGCCACCAACTACTTCTTATTCTACACCCTAGCAGGCTCAGTACCTCTCCTTATTGCCCTGCTTATGATCCAAAAAAGCTCCGGGACCCTGTCGCTAATCATTCTCCCATACTGCCACGAATCGCCCATAGCCCCCAACTTCACCAACCTCTGATGGATTGCCTGCATGGCAGCCTTCCTCATCAAACTACCCCTTTATGGAGCCCACCTGTGGCTTCCCAAAGCCCACGTAGAGGCCCCCGTCGCAGGATCAATAGTACTTGCTGCCGTGCTCCTCAAGCTAGGGGGCTACGGTATGATGCGAATCATGATGTTCATTTCTCCTATGAACACCACCTTAACTTACCCATTCATTGTAGTTGCCCTATGAGGCGTTGTCATGGCTAGCACAATATGTCTTCGACAAACCGACCTGAAGTCCCTAGTTGCATACTCCTCAGTTAGTCACATGGGACTTGTAGCAGGGGGTATCCTCATCCAAACCCAGTGGGGCTTCACTGGAGCACTTACTCTCATGATTGCACATGGCCTGACGTCATCAGCCCTTTTCTGCTTAGCAAATTTCAACTACGAACGCACCCAAACCCGCACCATTAAACTAACGCGAGGCCTATCCGCCCTGCTCCCCGCAATGACCATGTGATGGTTTATTGCAAGCGCAGCCAACCTGGCACTCCCCCCACTCCCCAACCTTATAGGAGAACTAATAATTATCAGCTCGCTATTCCACTGATGTGACTTCACCATCATACTATCAGGACTCGGCACTATCATCACCGGTGTATACTCTTTATACATATTTCTTATGATTTACCGAGGCCCCGTCCCATCTCATATGCTGGAGATGGAACCAACCCATTCTCGGGAACACCTCCTCATTTTACTTCACCTTGTTCCCCTGATCCTGCTCATTGCCAAACCCGACTTTACCTGGGCCTGGATGAACTGTAGATGTAGTTTTAACTAAAACACCGGGTTGTGATCCCGGGGTTGGGGGTTAGAGTCCCCCTGTCTGCCGAGAGAGGCACGACTGCACCGAATACTGCTAATTTTCGCTCCCCCAGTTTAACCCCGGGGCTCACTCGTGCCTTTGAAGTATAACAGCTTATTCGTCGGTCTTAGGAACCGAAGACTCTCAGTGCAAATCTGAGTAAAGGCTATGACCCCTGCTCTGATCACAACTTCTAGTCTTGCCGCCGTCCTAGTTATGCTAGCTTACCCCCTTATCACAGACATCAAACCGGCACAGCAAGGCTACTGAGCTAAGTCCCATGCCACAAACGCAGTCATGACAGCTTTTCTGATTAGTCTTGTACCCTTATCCGTATTCTGAGCCACTGGTGTGGAAACAATCACTACAGCTTGAACATGATTAGACACCGCTAGCTTCAATGCTTCTTTTAGCCTAAAATTCGACAGCTATGCCACTATATTCATCCCTGTCGCCTTGTTTGTCACATGGTCTATCCTAGAATTCGCGACCTGGTACATGCACTCTGACCCCCAAATTAACCGATTTTTCAAATACCTCTTAGTTTTTTTAATTGCAATAATTGTGCTAGTTTCCGCCAACAATATGTTCCAGTTTTTTGTGGGTTGGGAAGGCGTCGGTATTATATCCTTCCTTCTCATCGGCTGATGAGGCGCCCGAGCCAACGCCAACTCCGCAGCCCTGCAAGCGATTGCTTACAATCGAGTTGGAGACATTGGCCTAATTATCGCTATAGCCTGGTTCGCAGCTAACTTGAACACCTGGGAAATTCAAGAGATATTTGCCAACTTTGCCCATTTTGACATGACCCTCCCACTAATAGGACTAATCCTTGCAGCTGCGGGTAAATCAGCCCAATTTGGACTCCACCCCTGGCTGCCCGCAGCAATGGAGGGCCCCACACCAGTCTCCGCCCTACTGCATTCTAGCACTATGGTTGTTGCAGGCATTTTCCTGCTCATCCGGCTCAGTCCCCTTATGCAAGGAAACACCACTGCTCTCACCACTTGCCTATGCCTGGGAGCACTCACCACGCTATTCACCGCCACCTGCGCCCTAACTCAGAACGACATCAAAAAGATCGTAGCATTCTCAACCTCCAGCCAACTAGGCCTCATAATGGTCACCGTTGGATTAGGCCAACCCCAACTAGCCTTCCTACACATCTGCACACATGCATTCTTCAAAGCCATGCTATTTCTCTGCTCTGGATCTATGATCCACAGCTTAAACGATGAGCAGGATATCCGCAAAATGGGAGGAATACACCACCAGACCCCTGTGACATCCTCCGCTCTCACTATTGGCAGCCTTGCATTAACCGGCACTCCATTCCTAACAGGATTCTTCTCCAAAGACGCGATCATCGAAGCCTTGAATACCTCACACCTCAATGCATGAGCCCTGACTTTAACCCTTATTGCCACCTCATTTACCGCTGTCTACAGCCTACGAATTGTTTTCTATGTATTCATGGGCCACCCCCGAACTAGCCCGACCTCGCCTATTAAAGAGGATATAGCCAATGTAGTAAACCCCATTAAACGCCTCACATGAGGAAGCATTTTTGGAGGTATGATTCTTTCCCACAATCTTACCCCAGACAAAACCCCTGTCATGTCTATACCCCCCGCCCTAAAATTAACAGCACTCGCCGTCACGGCCCTAGGCCTTCTTGCTGCCCTAGAAATTCTGTCCTACACCACTAAACTTCACGCCCCCACTCCCCGAAGTATTTACAATTTCCCCACCCTTCTTGGATTCTTCCCCCTCATCATGCATCGACTAGCCCCCCGACTCTCTTTGACACTAGGCCAGCTTGTTGCAAGCCAAATGCTTGACCAAACCTCTGCAGAAAAAGTCGGACCCAAGGCCATCACTGGTTTAGTCATTCCTATGGCCAGCCTAGCAAATGACACACAACGAAGTCTAATTAAAGCCTATATCATGCTATTTAGCCTAACTGCAGCCGTTGCGACCCACTTCATTATATTCACACACAGGCTTGCCCCCTGCTCCTAGTAATACAGCCCCGCTCACCAGCAGCCCTCCCAATGCATGAAAAACATTAATGACCAGCCTTCGCAAAACACACCCCCTCGTCAGCGTATTCAACAGCGCACTAGTTGATCTTCCAGCCCCCTCCAACATCTCAGCCTGATGAAACTTCGGCTCACTACTATTTATCTGCCTCTTAACCCAAATTATCACCGGCCTATTTCTGGCCATGCATTACTCACCAGATATGACGTCGGCCTTCTCCTCCGTAGCCCACATCACCCGAGATGTAAACTACGGGTGGCTAATTCGAAATGCACACGCCAACGGTGCCTCCTTCTTCTTCATTTGCATCTATATACATATTGCCCGCGGCCTCTACTACGGTTCATTCCTGTTCAAAGAAACATGAAACGTGGGCGTAGTACTTCTGCTCCTTGTAATGGCAACCGCTTTCGTTGGTTACGTACTCCCCTGAGGCCAGATATCCTTCTGAGGGGCCACTGTTATTACCAACCTAATGTCTGCTGTACCCTACATCGGCAACAGCCTAGTACAATGAATCTGAGGGGGATTCTCCGTGGATAATGCCACCCTCACCCGGTTCTTTGCCTTCCATTTCCTACTTCCCTTCGTAGTTGCCGCCTTTTCCATGCTACACATCTTATTCCTTCACGAAACCGGATCCAATAACCCAGCAGGTATTAACTCTGATGCCGACAAAATCCCCTTCCACCCCTACTTCACCATCAAAGATATCCTAGGCTTTGCTATTTTCCTGGCCGCCCTTCTCTACTTAGTCTTATTCAACCCCAACGCTTTGGGAGACCCCGACAACTTCACCCCCGCCAACCCCCTCGTGACTCCCCCCCACATCAAGCCAGAGTGGTACTTCTTATTCGCCTACGCCATTCTACGCTCTATCCCTAACAAACTAGGAGGCGTCCTCGCCCTACTCTTTTCAATCTTGGTCCTAATACTAGTTCCGTTCCTCCACACCTCAAAACACCGAGGCCTTACGTTCCGACCTCTTTCCCAACTTCTATTTTGAGCCTTCGTGGCCGACGTGTTGGTCCTTACCTGAATCGGGGGCATGCCTGTTGAACACCCCTTTATTATCATCGGACAAATAGCATCGCTGATTTATTTCACAATCCTCTTGGTCCTCCTACCCACCGCCGGGTTACTCGAAAACAAGATGCTCGAGGATGTCCAGACCGGGCCCCCCCTCACCTAAGCCCGCAGCACAGACTTCGTATCTTCATGAACATGACTTACTATATTTCTCACCCAATTGCAGTATATCCACATCCCGGACATTTTAACAATATTACCCACCACACTGCTTTGACCAAGCAGCCCGAATGAAGATAACAACCATAGTTGCCAGAAGAGACATATGTAATTATTCTAGCAAGCCTTCAGCTCAAATCCCCAAGTCCTCTCAGCAACTACTACCGCAATAAGACTCGACAATGTACATAATACATTATATGTTTAATTTTACATGTTACATAAAATTATAAATCCAATAAAAACTGTTCATAGAAAACGAAGAACAAACTCTCAACACATTTATAATATAACAATCACTACGTGTACTCAACATCTTATAGGTTTAAACATTTAGCCCAGTAAGAGAATCCGCATAGACGATTCTTGGCCCATACGTTTATTGAGGATCAGGGACAATAACTGTGGGGGTCGCTAACTTTGCACTATTACTGGCATCTGGTTCCTTCTTCAGGGACAATAGTGGCACAATCCATACTTCATAATCTCTACCCGGGTATAAGTTAATGCTTTTAATCATATTACCCTTTACCCAACATGCCGAGCGTTCTCTCCACAGGGGTCAGGGTTCTTTTTTCTTTCTCCTTTTCCTCTGGCATCTCACAGTGTAAACAAAAAAGATTAACAAGGTGGGACATATTGATGATTCCTTCGACCCAACTTGACGAGAAGATAAGTTCGTTAACGTAACACTTGATATGACCCCCCCCCTCCCCCCCCAAAAAAAATACCCAGACAACCCGGTTTTAACCCCTAGACCGCACGAAGGGCGCCTTCAGATAACCCCCGGGTAAGTCGTAACACCACAAACAAAGTCAAAAACAACGCCCATCCAGCCACAAAAAGCACTCCTCCCCCAGTGGAATACAGCATTGCTGCCCCCACCGCATCCCCCCGCTCCACAGCTGAGTTAGCGGCTTCATCCATCATGGGCCACCAAACCTCTCCCCACCCCCCCCAGTAATTGCGCGACCCAAGAACAATAATGATTGTATACCCCACCATGTGTTTTAGGGTCGACTGTGAGCCCAAGGTCTCCGGATGCGGATCAGCAGCAAGTGCCGTACAGTACGCAAACACCACCATTATACCCCCCAGGTAGATTAAGAAAAGAACCAAGGACAGGAAAGGTCCTCCATAACCCGCTAAAATTCCACACCCTATACCAGAGGCAGTGACAAGCCCCAATGCAGCAAAGTACGGAGACGGGTTAGAGGCTGCAACCATAATACCCGCTAAGAACCCCAACAGTAATAAGATTATCATATAATACATCATGTATTCCCGCCAGGATTTTAACCCGGATCAGCGGGTTGAAAACCCACGATTGTAATTCAACTACGAGAACTCTTTTGTATGTGCCCACTATGCAAGCCTTAATACTTGTCTACCCCTATAAAACTTGCGGCTAGATCTAATTACACGCATTGGAATTTCTCCCTGATCCTCACTCAGAGAGAGGGGGTTTTAACTCCTGCCTCTAGCTCCCAAAGCTAGTATCCTCTACTAGACTGCTCTCTGTACAAACAAGTTTCCAATAAAGGTCTGGACCTGCCCCAAAAACACCACCCACAATAAGATGTTTAAATCGGGTCCCTCTCATCATTATTAACAAAGGACACGCAGACCCCCCCCCTCTTTTACAACCTTGTAACAGTGTGCACTTACACCCCAAAGTATTGTCTTCAGGAACATAGCTTACTCAATGATATCGGCAGGACAGTTATTACATGGGGTTTAAGACCCACCCCCTGTAATACAAACATTTATAGTCCGAAACAATACCCTCAAGGACATGCCTTACACACCGGATAGAAGATGAGAAATCATGCACTAGTAGCTCAGGACAGAGCGTCGGCCTTGTAAGCCGAAGGTCGAAAAATAATACTCTTCCTAGTACTCAAATTGCCCCCAACCTATCTCCGACCCCTCATACAAACA